CACGAGAAATGGTACTTTATGCTAAGTCATTTTTGGATCTAGAAATTCATTTCGTACAATTGAACCTTTTCAAACTGTTTCTTTTTAAGAACCAAAAAAATTTGTGCCAAAATAACAGATGCGAAGAAGAACAAAAGACCTTGGACACGTAATGGATCTTGAAGCACTATTTCTGCATCTCCCTGACCAAACCCTCCCACATTTGGATTGCTTGTTAATGGTTGATCAAGCTTGATAGATTCCCCCTCTGAAACAAGAAGTTCTGGCCCTGGGGGTATAATATCAATCACTTGATGTCCCTCCGATGCATCAACTATGGTTATTTCGTATCCCCCTTTTTCTTTACGTACTATTCTGCTTACTATACCTGCTGATGTAGCATTATAGACTGTATTGTTACTCTTGCTCCCATCAGGATAAATCTGACCCCTTCCTCTGTTCCCGCCTAGATATATTGGATATTTTAAGAAGTGAACGTCTTTCTTCGTAGCAGGATCGGGGGAAAGAATAGGAAAGACGATTTCACTATATTTCTGACCAGGAATAGGACCTATCACAAGAATATTTTTTTTATTGGGACGATAATTCTGAAAAGACAGATTTCCCATTCTTTCTTTCACCTCAGGAGAAATACGATCGGGAGGGGCCAATTCAAATCCCTCGGGTAAAATAAGAACAGCTCCCACATTCAAACCCCCTTTTTTACCATTAGCAAGAACTTGTTTCAGTTGCATATCATAAGGGATTCGAACAACTGCTTCAAATACAGTATCAGGAAGCACAGCTTGGGGAACTTCAATATCCACCGGCTTATTAGCTAAATGGCAATTGGCACATACAATTCGTCCAGTTGCTTCTCGTGGATTTTCATAACCCTGCTGTGCAAAAATGGGATATGCATTTGAAATGGATGCCAAAGTTATTACATGTATCATGATCGATACAGAAATAAATCGAGTCATCTCTTCCTTTACCCAAGAAAAAGTATTTCTATTTTGCATGGTCCAATCATTGATCCTGGAATTTCTCCAATAAATTTGATAGGTAGCTAGTACAGTTCCCTATCCAAAAATCTGCCATTGTACTGGAATAATTGTACTGGAATATAGTATAGGACGAATACCTTGAATATAGTAGAAGTATAAAGAATAAGTAAGAAGGAAAATGCTTTCTTCATACAATACACGAAAAAGAATTCTGATTTGATTGATATCAGAGATCAAATAAGTTCTTCATTCATTCATTCATTGAATGATAAATGACTACAAGTGAAGGAGATAGACGATTTAAATAATGGAAGATCCAATATTTCACAATTGTATCGAGAATAACTGGAAAAGTGGAAACAAGCCCAGATATAATTTGATCGTTATGAGCCAATCCAAAATCGTTGTAAACCAAACCAATTATGAGTTCCCAACCATGAGTCGAGTGAAATCCGATCCATAAATCAGTGACTAAAAGAACGGAAAAAGCTTTTATTGTGTCACTTAAATTATAGAGAAATTCCTGAACCCAAGAATTCAGAATGACAAGTTCTTCATTACCCAGAAGAAAATAACCACTTAGAATAGCAAAACAGATTATATTTGTCGAGAAATCCAAAATGATATGGAGATGATATTCATTGTGTGTTTTAACCAATTGTATTGTTTCCTTGTGTATTCCTATACGAAGTTTTTGTATATGTATCTCCGGGTACTCCTTTATCATTTCTTCCAAGAGGAAGAGTTCTTCTAATTCTATGAATCTTTCTAAAACGTTTTTCTCTTGAATATCGTTCAAAAAAGTTTCGGATTGGCTAGTATTCCACCAGTGAGTAACCCAAGGTTCCAGACTTTTATTAAATGAGAAAGAGACCCAAGAGGGCAAAAATACTATAGATGCAAGATATGGTAGGAAAGTAGATGCTTTCTTTTTTTTCATTTTTTATCTGTGAATTGTTAATGAACCTGCTTCATTCGTTAACTCTATCTGATATCTATCTGAAGCACGTGTTCTATAACAAGAACAGGCTATGGATTTATTCCCATTTATTTTTGTATAAAAATTGAGTCCTTGGATATAGAAGGAATATAAAAATAGAATAAAGCCTTATTCAGATTCGGATGAAAAAAAAATAAGAAAAAGTTTTTCCCAGATATTTCAATTGACCAAATTCGAAGCAATTTCACCTTCATTTGTTCCTTTCGATTTCAATGAATGTACGAAAAAACTATTTGAAGTAATGAAACGAATATTATTCAGATTTCGAGAAGAAAAAACTACCCCGGATCTATTAATTATTTCGACAGGAATAACGTATCAATTCCCAAGCTTGGACCTAAAATCAAAAGATGAATTCTATATTACGAAATATATTTTCGGATATATTTGATGAATCTACACTTAACTTATCTTATTAGATTCTTCTTAGATTAGATTTTTTTTTACTAGTATAAAATAGAAAAGAGTTCTTCTTTACCTCAGTTCATTTCAAAATCAAAATATTTCAATTGGTACGCGCAAGAAATAGGCCAATTCGGCAGCTTTTTGTTCAATTTCTCGCGGAGTCAAATTCTCATCAGTACGAGTTAAGGGAATGCTTCCTTGTCCTCGGATTTCCATATAAAGGACACGACGAGTATAAAGACCCCCTTTAACCTCCATTCTGATTGATTGGATATCTCTCATAAGGAAGCGAAGGAAGATGCGACGATTTCTTCCAGGGAATCCCCAACGAAAAAGACACACTATTCCTTCTTTTCTATCGAATCGGTCATAACCACTACCTATATTCCATGAAATTGTGCACCACAAATAGGAGCTAATGAATAGTCCTGCAATTCCATAGAAAGACATCACGATCCCTTGTGGAAAAAAAATGATTTGTTGAGATGGAAATACGGATATCAGATTCCTACCAAGATAACTGGAAGTTCCAACCACTAAGAATCCTAATGAACCTAAAAAAAGGATGGAGGCCAAAAAAAAATTACTTGTTTTTCGAGACCCCGTTATAAGTTCTATCCATATATGTTCTGATCGCCAATTCATACTAGATCCAGTTGCATTCGATTGGAATTGAGAGAATAACCCAAATGAATTTGACTTTATTTTTCTTGATTCCGAAGTAACTCTCATCAACTAGCACTATTCTGATGTGAACCATTAGGACTAATCGGTTAGATACATTGAGTTTCTATTTTGATGATCCGCTATACTCGCATATACATGCATTTACGCAGATATCATGATATGCATTTGTGTTTATAAAGAAAGAGTCATCATACCCTATTACACTAACTAAATATCTGTATTATGATTCAATCAGTGTTGAATTGATGGGATTTGATCCCATCGGATCTAGACAATCTTATTTTTTTGGACATGAAGAAATAAAGAAGCCATTGCAATTGCCGGAAATACTAGGCCCACTAAAGGCACAAAAATAGAGGGTAAGTTGAGATCTGTCATAGAATGGGTACCTCGATTTAATATTTGTACCTCTTATAAAGATATCTTATGATAAGTATATCTATTATAAATACTATATAAATTATAAATAATATATAAATAATATTAAGTAGTTAACAAGTGCAAGAAATGTAATGTAGAACTAAATTAAGTGTACTATTCATCTTTTTACACGAATATGTATGATAATTCGCTTTAAGAAATTTGATTATTCTTCTTCTCCCATCCTTATCTTTTTTCTACCTTTCTAATAAGAAATTTATTATTAACATTAAATTAACATTAATGGATTTATTATGGGTTCGCGATTGTAATTCTAATCATAACTAATCCGATTCAACAAACAAAAGAGGGATCCCTAGTAAAAAATGGGGGTTCTCAGTAGATATAGAAATATCTTCTATTTTTTCTATATTTCGATATTCTATTTATATTCTTTACTTTATATTTTCTTTATTGTTTATATTTACTATTAGTAATAGTAAGATAGTAAGAAGGCCAGAGAAAATTCTTTTTCTTTTTCCCGATCCCTCAGAAGGAAAGATTCACTCCTTTATTTCGTTAATAGAAGGTTATTGATTACTAATCATGAATAGAGGTAGGATAAAAATAGATTGGGAGGAAAAAAGAAAAAGTAATTCTTATGACTCTTACTACAAGTAAAAGCCATGTTACCAAAGAAAAAACCATTCTTCATAGTTTTTTTGATTATGATAAACTAAATACTTGTTCGCTACAAATAACCGGATCTAGTGCTATCCTTTAATTCTTTGAATTTTGATTCAAGGGAAAAAAACCGTGGAGTTGAAATAACTCACGCAGAACACCTTTTAAAGGATTACGTGGTACAATTGGATCGAATAAGCCCTTCTGGAATAAATACTCAGCCGCTTGCGAACCATCGGGTACTACCTTATTCAATGTTTGTTCAATTACTCTTTTACCCGCAAATGCAATGTATGCATTAGGTTCAGCAATAATGACATCTCCCAACATAGCAAAACTGGCTGTCACTCCACCGGTTGTAGGAGATGTAAGGATTGATACATAGAATAACTTTTTATTTGATTGATAATCATATGAAACAGAAGATATTTTAGCCATTTGCATCAAGCTCAAGCCTCCTTCTTGCATGCGTGCTCCTCCAGAAGCACACACTATAATAACAGGTAGAGATCGATTACTAGCATACTCGATCAAACGGGCGATTTTCTCGCCCACTACGGATCCCATACTACCTCCCATGAACTGAAAATCCATAACCCCAATTGCTACGGGAATACCATTTAGTTGACCTATGCCTGTTTGAACAGCTTCAGTTAAACCTGTCTTTCTTTGATAAGAATCGATACGGTTTCTATAAAGTTCCTCCTCAGAATGAAATTCTATGGGGTCCATAGAGACCATATCTTCATCCATAGGATCCCAAGTGCCCGTGTCAATCGAAAGTTCGATTCTTTCTGAACTACTCATTTTCAAATGATATCCACACTGTTCACAAATATGCATTTTTGACCTAAAAAATTTTTTATAATTTAATGCAT